TGTTCGCTCAAGAAAGACTCCAGAAGATATTGATCGTAAATAAGAAGACTGTTTACGAAGAAAGAGGAATAGATATTCGCATTCATATACATAAAAATTATGTAGGAACCAAAAGAATCTTTTCTTTTTTTTTGAAAAGACGTAAATGGATTTTTTTGAAGTAATGAGACTATTCAAATTATGATATTCGTGGAAAATCAATCGCAAGAAATGCAAAGAAGGAACATCTTTGATCCAGCATTGAAGGATTTGAACCAAGATTTCCAGATGGATGGGATAGGGTATTAGTAGATCCGACACATAATTTAAATGTGATAATTTATCCTCTAAAAAGGGAAATATTGAATGAATAGATCGTAAATTCTGATATTTTGGTATTTTTTTTTCTTCAAGGGAGGATACTAATCGCGACGAGAATGAAATTTCCAGAATGACTCCAAAACCTTCTGATACCATTTGAGAATAAAAATGATAAGAAAAAGAATTCTTGTGCAGCGAAAATCTATTTTGGTTAGAATCATTCACCGAAGAAATCAAATATTTCTGTTGATACATTCGAGTAATTAAACGTTTCACAAGTACCAAACTAGATTTATTGTCATAACCGATAATTTCCACAGGTTCATAAAAAATCAAACTATTGAAGCTATGATAATGAGCAAGTGAGTAAATATACTCCTGAAGGAGTAGCGGATATAGGAAGTTTTGTTGCCAAAATCTCTCTTTTTTCAATCTAAATATCCTTGTAATTCTGCTATTTAAATACATTTATACTTTAACCAAAAAAGAGAGGCATTTCTTGTGTTATGAAATGATACATAGTGCAATATGGTCAGAACGGCGTATGTGTGTATGTTGTATATAGTCTATTTTTTTCTCTTATAGTAAAATACTATTTATAAGAAAATACTAGAACTTCTAACTAGAAGAAATTAGAATATTAGAAATATTAGAATATATTAGAAATATTAGAATAATAAAAAATAATAGAATAAGAATATTATTAATATTATTCTTCTAATTATTCTAAAAGATAATTCTATTAATATAGTCTAGTATTATTATATACTCTTTATATACTATGCACTGTCTATACTTTTACTTTATATTTTTTCTCTTTTAAAAAATCTAAAATAAGATAGACTTTTTCTACTTTTTAAACTTTTATACTGTACTGTGATTAAAAATCATAAGAATAATCTAAGGAGTAAAAAATTATAGAATTATATAAAAGTAAGAACAAATAAAGAATATATACCCCGGAGACAAAGAGCCCAATCTACAGATCTTTTTCTTTTCCCTTTCTATCTAATTTGATTTTCTTTTACTTGTTAATATAACTAGTAATATAGGAATAAGAATAAAAGAAAGAAAATAACAATAAGAAAAAAAAAGGGTAAAAATCTTTTATTTTCGCAACCCAATCACTCTTTTGACTTTGGAAATAAGAATTTTTTATCACTATACTCTTTCTTCTGCACATCCGTCTCCAATCCACAATAAAGAATAATTAGGATTAATAAAAAAAAGAATCAATGGTCTCACAAGAGACCCTTTTCCCACATCAGGCACTAATCTATTTTTAACGTATAATTAGTAATTTGATCGGGTAATCATTCAAATTAAGAAGGGAAGCTCGTTGCTTTTTTGTCTTACTCGAATTGGAGCCATAAGGCTCTATCCATTTATTCACTAGACCCAAAATACTTTACTGAACTTTAAAAATGTTCTAAAAAGAAAAATTCTAGTACTCATAATATCATAATATAAATTAATATCATAATATAAATAGAACAAGAATTTTTCTTTTTTTTTTTAGATTTTTTTATTCTTTTTACGACATGCTCTTTTTTCCATTCATTACCTTTCAGGATCAGTCGCGGTCTTATAAACTATACCAATAGTCTAGACGAATTTCTTCATCCAAATGTGTAAAAGATCATAGTCGCAATTAAAAGCCGAGTACTCTACCATTGAGTTAGCAACCCGGATCAATATGAAGTGTAGATATGATCGAAATAAAAAAAATTCAGCAAACTCATCCATTTTACTAAAATGAAGGAAAGAGCCAATAGGGAATGAGGATAAAAAGATCTATTTATATACGATATTACGATATACGATCAAATTATATTTGTTTGATACGCCATTGTCAATATGAATGGACTTTTTAGAAAAAAAAAAATTCTATGGAAATTTGTGTTGGATTAGCACAACATAAAGAATAAAACTTTGAGTGTAAAAAAATAAGAATAAAGGTATAGATAGAAAAATAGTGGCTTTCTTTAATCAAAAAAATAAAGATACAATAAAAATACAAGAAGAAAGATTACCCCCCTTGTTGGGGGGTTACACAAAAAGAAGAAAAAGAAGAATAAAATAAGTATGAATAGAACAAGAAAAAAAGAAACTTTGAATAAAGAATTAAACAAAGATAGGTACTCTTTATCCTATACTTTTTTCTTCATGATTCTTGTTTTTCTTTTCTTTTTTTATCAAAAGAAATTCGAAATTCTTTAAAGAATTCTGTCTTGCTTAAAATATCATAAACAGTTTCTGTGGGTTGAGCACCTTTTTCAAGGAAATATAAGATAGCAGGAACATTTGAATAAGTTTGATTCTTTATCGGATCATAAAAACCCACTTTTCGAAGATCTCTTCCTTCTCTTCGGGATCGAACATCAATTGCAACGATTCGATAGATGGCTCATTGGGATAGATGTAGATAAAAGATGCCCCCCTAGAAACGTATAGGAAGTTTTCTCCTCATACGGCTCAAGAAAAAATGATTCTATTTTCTAGAATTTCTCTTTCTATCTATTCTATCTATATAGATAGAATAGATAGAAAGAGAAATGGATCTATAAAGAATTAGACTGAAATTTGAGCCTTTCTTTACAGAAAAAGAAATTTCATTTATACTCCTAACTCAAGTTGGGTATTTTGAAAAGAGTTCAAAAGGAAATCCTTAAAATTTCTTGAGCTGTCTCTAACCTATTTTTTTGTCTATTTTCAGATCTATTTTTTTTTACTCATTCTGATCTAATTGTTGAGACAAGTTAAAAAAGTGTTTCCTTGTTCCGGAATTTGTTGTCTTTGCTTTGCGCTTTTTTAAATCATTAGGTTTAGACATTACTTCGGTGATCTTTACTCCTTTTCAAAAAGGCAGCAACATACCTTTTGTTTTTTGTTCTTTCTATGAAAAAGGGAAAAATCATTTTATTCCTTTGTGATACACTCTTGATCGAAACAGTTTGAAAATTTCGACAAATTTGTTTTTTTTCATTTCAAACTTGTTCAATTTTGAACCTCTCCTTTTATCTATAATTTAGATATTTATGATATATTTACAAAGTTTATCTAACTTATTGATTGTCACTAACCCTAGATTATTACCCCGATAAAAGAATCAATTATTTTTGCTCGAGCTCCATCATATGCTATACCTTATATATACCATTAGTATATACCATTAGTATATACCATTAGTATCTTTATTTAGCAACCCAAGACAAATTAAATCAGGTTCCTAGCAGAACAAATCATGTCGAGACAAGAGCATCTTCATTCGTATAGAAGATGGTGGATGTCAGAATCCACAGCCAATCATGTCCTTCAAGTCGCACGTTGCTTTCTACCACATCGTTTCAAACGAAGTTTTACCATAACATCCCTAGAATTTTATTTTAATTTGGAACCATATGCAATTGATTCAATATGGAATCATGAATAGTCATTGGCTGAACCGATACATAAGAATCTACACTTATAGACTTATAGATTAAGTCTATACCCGGAAAGGTTTTCACTTAAATTTACCCCCATATTTTCTCATATGAATAATATCACATAAAAAAACAAATCAGTTTTAAGCAAACTTATTTACATCTTCAACAAATCTTTCAGGATTGTCCATCATAAATTCTTTTTCTTAAAATAAAAAAGATTATAAACCGAAAAAAATCCTTTGGATTTACTTTCATTCAGATGAAAAAGAAATCCCCATGAATGGATAAAAGTTTTTATTTAACTAAATATTTCATTGAAATATTCATAAATATTCAATTATAGTCAATTAGAGAATAATAAGATAATCTGAAATAATAAGATATTCTTAATAAGAAAAATAGACAATATATATTCTTATGTAAGAATTATGTATTTATGTATGAATATATTCTAATATAAATACATCCTAATATATTCATATTTTCTCATTTTTTCTTTATATTTAGAAAATATGATTTTATGATTTGAATATTATGATTTACTTTTTTTTTACCATCTCCAATTGAATCTGATTTTCATTTAATTGAAAAAAGAGAGATAGTTTGAGAATAAAGTTTCTTTGTTTTCATTATTAGAAAGTCTAAAAAGTCTCGTGTAAGGTAAGATCAAAGATAAAATCAGAATCCTCGGATTCTGAGCTTTTCGCATCCATCTCCATCATAAAAAAACAAAGAATTGTTGAATTCAATTTTCAATTTAAATCGAGAATAATTTTTCGTTTCTGATGCGAACGATCTGGGACGGAAGGATTCGAACCTCCGAGTAACGGGACCAAAACCCGTTGCCTTACCGCTTGGCCACGCCCCATTTCTTTTTGGTCTAAGAAAAACTAAGAGAAATATTTGTTATTCGTCAATAACCAACCTAAAGAAATATAGGACATGTTGCCGCTAGGATTCAACATAATAGAATAATAGATATAGAATCAAAAAGATTAATTGATCATTACTTATAATTCAATTAAGATATTCTATGAATATAGAATTCCTTGTATTCTTATTTGATTGGATAATGTAAAGAAGGATTCTTGATTGGGGAGAAGTCAAAGAAAAATAAGAATTTCTTTCTTTTATCTGCCTTTTTTATTTTCAATTTTCCCTCAGAAAAACAACTCAATCCAATCTGATAATTTATTCTTCAATTTAATTTGAATCTTTAACTTTAAGAACAAGAAAAGAATATTTGTTATGCTTAATATCTTTTGTTTAATTTGTATCTGTCTTAATTCTACCCTTTATTCGAGTAGTTTTTTCTTCGCTAAATTGCCCGAGGCTTATGCCTTTTTCAATCCAATTATAGACGTTATGCCAATTATCCCTGTACTCTTTTTTCTCTTAGCCTTTGTTTGGCAAGCTGCTGTAAGTTTCCGATAAAAATTGAATCTCTAATCTCTATTCAAATTCAATTCATAATTTATTTGATAAAAAAAAAAGATGAGATTTTATTCTGAAAATCAATAAGATCATAAATAAGATTCAGATAAGTCTGGACATTAGGAACCCTCGATTCAAAAAGTCTGGTATTTTCTATTTTATATTGAAATTGAATTTGAATGATGATCTTTATCTTTTCTTTAAAAAGCTAACCAGCTTCTTTTTTTTGTTCTAACCTTTCCTTTATAAGATCCCATACCCCATAAAATTACTTAATTATAGATATGAATATGCCAATAAATTTTTGTTAACGAAAAAATACGAATCTTATTACATTAGAAGAAAATTCATAAAAATAAATTTCAAAAAAACTTCCTTTTTTTTTCATCTTTAGAGCGATAGTATGTGTCGTAAAATAGGTGATCTATTTCCTTAAAAAAAATGATCTTATCTTATCTTGGAGATTTGTAATGCTTACTCTTAAACTATTCGTTTACACAGTAGTAATATTCTTTGTTTCTCTATTCATCTTCGGATTCTTATCTAACGATCCGGGGCGTAATCCTGGGCGTGAAGAATAAAAAGAATAAAAAAAGAGATGAGATTCATTTTTACTTTTTCCTTTCTTTTTTCATAGGTAAATGTATAAAGAAAAGAAATGGAATAGATGTTAGATAAAGATAAAAGATTCATAAATAAAGAATAATCGAAAATTATTCCAATTATAAAATCTCAAGTGATCGGTGGGGGGGGGGGTCGGAGAGAGAGGGATTCGAACCCTCGATACGAATAATTCGTACAACGGATTAGCAATCCGACGCTTTAGTCCACTCAGCCATCTCTCCCCATTCCAAATTGGGAAATTTATCATGTAATTTAACACATGAAGTCAAGATTGATAACAATTTTGATTTTACTTCAATGATTCAAAAAAGATTTCTCGAATAGAAAGAATACCTTACTTCTTTTATTTTGTACAAAATAAAAACTTTATTTCCCCGGCCTGGTTAAGTATAAGTACTGGCCGGGCCAGTACTTCTTTTGTTCCGACAAATAAAAATTTTTATTGGAACGAGAAGAGTAATTTTCATTACCATTCCTAATTATTAGAAATTAGATAAGATTCTAATAGATAGATTATCTTAGAAATTCTTGAAAAAATTATCTATTATTTATATCTAACTATATACTATATCTAAATTAATAATTATTAAGTATATTTGTATATTTAGTATATTCTAGTAAATTAGAGTCTAAATTAGAATATTTAATTTTTATAGCTTTGTAAACTCTTACTAGTACTAGTAAGAATCTTTATAGTCTATAGTATATACTAATATAGTACTAATATTGTACTAAGATTTTTCGTCTTTCTTTTTTTTTTTTATTTCTTAATACTTCTTTCTTATTAATATTAAGACTTCTTAAGGTAATTATTAAGATGAATATAATACTGAACTTCAATTTTCATTTAGAATGAAATTTGTTTTCCATTAATGAATTTCCTAATTTTATAAATTTTCTATTTAAGAATAAAAAAATATATCTGATAAGAGAAAGAATATAAAAAAAAAACACACATATTTCTAAAATGATACTATAAATCATTTACTTGTTCAAAGCAAAGGACAAGCTTGAAAGTTTGAGGCCCAATTTACCCAAAGTCAGAAAATCTAATGATTCAAATGAAGAGAGGTTTCAAAAAATAAAATACTTATAACTTTAGTACACTATTGAAATTTGACTAAACTTTTTGCTATTTACCTATTCCTTTTTTTTTTCAAGTTTTCCCACGGTGGAACAAAATACGTGTTAATGCTGAAATTTTCATGATTCTGATGCTATCTTGACTACATCTAATTACTTTGTTGGACAAAAGGCCCATTTATATCCAATAATGAATATGTAGCGGGTATAGTTTAGTGGTAAAAGTGTGATTCGTTCTATTAAAACCTTCAATAGTTAAGGGGTCTTTCCTTTTTTTTTTCATATTCCGATCAAAAACTTTATTTCTTAAAAAGATTTAATACTTTATCCCTCAATAGCACATTTGAGGAAAAAATATACATTATCACGATTTCTATCTAAAAGACAATCAGAATTTTCATAAAAAAATTGTATTATGGAGTCGAGAAGCATAATTTTCTTGATTGGTTCAATTCTTCCAATTAAATGAGTATGAATAAAAGATCTATGGATAATAGTACAAAACTTTCAATCGTAACTAAATCTTCAATTTTTTCGCTTAAAAAGGGGAGATTGAAGCCAAAATAGCTATAAAATGATGGTTTTGGTTTACTAGAACCCTCGGCTTCTTATTTGAGCTCGGTAGAAACAA